GCTAGTGTAGCTTAATACAAAGCATAGCACTGAAGATGCTAAGATGAGTCCTAAAAAACTCCACGTGCACAAAGGCATGGTCCCGACCTTATAATCAGCTCTAACTCGACTTACACATGCAAGTCTCCGCAACCCAGTGAGTAAGCCCTTAATCCCCTGCCCGGGGACGAGGAGCGGGCATCAGGCACAAAATTTTGCCCAAGACGCCTGGCCTAGCCACACCCCCAAGGGAATTCAGCAGTGATAAACATTAAGCCATAAGTGAAAACTTGACTCAGTCAGTGTTAAGAGGGCCGGTAAAACTCGTGCCAGCCACCGCGGTTAGACGAGAGGCCCTAGTTGACTATATACGGCGTAAAGGGTGGTTAAGGATTTATTAAAATAAAGCCAAATGGCCCTTTGGCCGTCATACGCTTCTAGGTGTCCGAAGCCCTTACACGAAAGTAGCTTTAATAAAATACCTGACCCCACGAAAGCTGAGAAACAAACTGGGATTAGATACCCCACTATGCTCAGCTGTAAACTTAGACATTCAAATACAATCAAATGTCCGCCAGGGTACTACGAGCATTAGCTTAAAACCCAAAGGACCTGACGGTGTCTCAGACCCCCCTAGAGGAGCCTGTTCTAGAACCGATAACCCCCGTTAAACCTCACCACTCCTAGTCACCCCAGCCTATATACCGCCGTCGTCAGCTTACCCTGTGAAGGCAACAAAAGTAAGCAAAATGGACACAACCCAGAACGTCAGGTCGAGGTGTAGCGCATGAAGTGGGAAGAAATGGGCTACATTTTCTGCAACAGAATATTACGAACATGCACTATGAAATAATGCTTGAAGGAGGATTTAGTAGTAAAAAGGAAATAGAGTGTCCCTTTGAACCCGGCTCTGAGACGCGTACACACCGCCCGTCACTCTCCCCTGTCAAAACGCACTAAAAATATATAATTAACTAGCACCGACAAGGGGAGGCAAGTCGTAACACGGTAAGTGTACCGGAAGGTGCACTTGGAACAAACCCAGGATATGGCTGAGTTAGTCAAGCATCTCACTTACACCGAGAAGACATCCATGCAAACTGGATTATCCTGAGCCAAACAGCTAGCTTACACACCAACATAACCAAAATACATAAATAAAATAAAATAGACCAAACACCAAAAATTAAATCATTCTTTTACCTGAGTATGGGAGACAGAAAAGGTTCAACCAAAAGCAATAGAAATAGTACCGCAAGGGAAAGCTGAAAGAGAAATGAAATAATCCATATAAGCACCAAAAAGCAAAGATTAAACCTTGTACCTTTTGCATCATGATTTAGCTAGTAAAAATCAAGCAAAGTGACCTTTAGTTTGAAACCCCGAAACCAAGTGAGCTACCCCGAGGCAGCCTATTAGGGCCAACCCGTCTCTGTGGCAAAAGAGTGGGAAGAACTCCGGGTAGAAGTGATAGACCTACCGAACCTGGTGATAGCTGGTTACCTAAGAAATGAATAGAAGTTCAGCCTCATGCACCTCAAACCAAACAAATCAAGACACTAAGAGAAACACATGAGAGTTAGTTGAAAGGGGTACAGCCCTTTTAACAAAGGACACAACCTTGCTCAGAAGGATAAAGATCACAATATACAAAACACACTGTTCTAGTGGGCCTAAAAGCAGCCATCTAAACAGAAAGCGTTAAAGCTCAGACAGAAAAAAGTTTATTATCCCGATAAAACATCTTATTCCCCTGAATATTATTAGGCCAATCCATGCCAACATGGAAGAAATTATGCTAAAATGAGTAACAAGAAGACCCACTCTTCTCCTAGCGCAAGTGTAAACCAAACCGGACCAACCATTGGTAATTAACGAACTCAAACAAAGAGAGCAATGTGAACAACAAAAAAAACAAGAAAAATACACAGCCCTAAATCGTTATCCCCACACTGGAGCGCCACTATTAAAGGAAAGACTAAAAGAAAAGGAAGGAACTCGGCAAACACAAGCCTCGCCTGTTTACCAAAAACATCGCCTCCTGCAACACGACCAAGTATAGGAGGTCCAGCCTGCCCAGTGACTACAAGTTCAACGGCCGCGGTATTTTGACCGTGCAAAGGTAGCGCAATCACTTGTCTTTTAAATAAAGACCTGTATGAATGGCTAAACGAGGGCTTAACTGTCTCCCTTTTCAAGTCAGTGAAATTGATCTGCCCGTGCAGAAGCGGACATATAAATACAAGACGAGAAGACCCTTTGGAGCTTAAGGTACAAAACTCAACCATGTCAAGCAACTCCTTAAAAAGCAAAAACTTTGTGGAATTTGAGATTTTACCTTCGGTTGGGGCGACCACGGAGGAAAAAAAAGCCTCCAAGTGGATTGGGATAGACTTCCTAAAACCAAGAAAGACATTTCTAAGCCACAGAACATCTGACCAAACATGATCCGGCCACCAAGGCCGATCAACGAACCAAGTTACCCTAGGGATAACAGCGCAATCCTCTCCCAGAGTCCATATCGACGAGGGGGTTTACGACCTCGATGTTGGATCAGGACATCCTAATGGTGCAGCCGCTATTAAGGGTTCGTTTGTTCAACGATTAAAGTCCTACGTGATCTGAGTTCAGACCGGAGCAATCCAGGTCAGTTTCTATCTGTAACGCTACTTTTCCTAGTACGAAAGGATCGGAAAAAGGGGGCCCATACCCAAAGCATGCCCCACCCCTAATTTATGAAAACAAATAAATAAAATAAAGGGAGAGCTAAAACCAGCTAGCCAAAATAAGGATATACTGGGGTGGCAGAGCATGGTTAATTGCGAAAGGCCTAAGCCCTTTTACCCAGAGGTTCAAATCCTCTCCCCAGTTTATGCTAAACACCATCATAACACACCTAATTAACCCCTTAGCCTACATCGTACCCGTCCTATTAGCAGTTGCCTTCCTAACATTAATTGAACGAAAAGTACTTGGATATATACAATTGCGAAAAGGACCTAACGTAGTGGGACCTTATGGATTATTACAGCCTATTGCAGATGGGGTCAAACTATTTATCAAGGAGCCAGTACGCCCATCCACATCATCCCCATTTTTATTTTTGGCCACCCCTATACTGGCATTAACCCTGGCCATAACCCTATGAGCACCCATACCAATACCACACCCCGTAACTGACCTTAACCTAGGAATCCTGTTTATCCTAGCCCTTTCAAGCCTCGCAGTATACTCAATTCTAGGCTCAGGATGAGCATCAAATTCAAAATATGCACTAATTGGAGCCCTACGGGCCGTAGCCCAAACAATTTCATATGAAGTGAGCCTAGGACTTATCCTCCTATCAGTAATTATCTTTTCAGGGGGCTACACCCTTCAAACATTTAATACAACCCAAGAAAGCATTTGACTACTAATCCCCGCCTGACCATTAGCCGCAATGTGGTATATCTCAACACTAGCTGAAACAAACCGAGCACCATTTGATTTAACAGAAGGAGAATCAGAACTAGTCTCTGGTTTCAACGTAGAGTATGCAGGAGGACCATTCGCCCTATTTTTCCTGGCCGAGTATGCTAATATCCTATTAATAAATACCCTATCAGCCGTATTGTTTCTAGGAGCTTCACACATTCCAAGTATCCCCGAACTTACAACAATTAATCTCATAACTAAAGCCGCCCTCTTATCAATTCTATTTTTATGGGTACGAGCCTCATATCCCCGATTCCGATATGACCAACTCATACACTTAGTGTGAAAAAATTTCCTCCCCTTAACACTTGCCTTCGTATTATGACACACCGCCCTACCTATCGCACTAGCAGGGCTCCCCCCACAACTATAACTAAGGAACCGTGCCTGAATGCCCAAGGACCACTTTGATAGAGTGATTTATAGGGGTTAAAATCCCCTCAGTTCCTAGAAAGAAGGGAATTGAACCCATACTCAAGAGATCAAAACTCTTGGTGCTTCCTTTACACCACTTTCTAAGGCGGGGTCAGCTAATCAAGCTTTCGGGCCCATACCCCGAATATGACGGTTAAAGTCCCTCCTCCGCCAATGAACCCCTACGTACTTGCAATCCTACTATCCAGCCTGGGATTAGGGACCACCCTAACCTTTGCTAGCTCCCATTGAATACTAGCCTGAATGGGCCTAGAAATTAATACCCTGGCAATTACCCCACTAATAGCACAACATCACCACCCCCGTGCAGTAGAAGCAACCACAAAATATTTCTTAACCCAAGCCACTGCAGCAGCCATAATTTTATTTGCAAGCACAACAAATGCCTGAATTACCGGAGAATGGGCTATTAATGACCTTTCAAATCCAATTGCCAGCACAATATTCATAACCGCCCTAGCACTAAAAATTGGACTTGCACCAATACACTTCTGAATACCAGAAGTATTACAAGGACTAGACCTGCTAACAGGATTAATCCTTTCTACCTGACAAAAACTAGCCCCATTCGCACTAATTATCCAAACAGCCCACACCATCGACCCCTTATTATTGACATCTTTAGGGATTATATCCACACTAGTGGGCGGATGAGGAGGACTAAACCAAACCCAGCTACGAAAAATTCTAGCATACTCCTCAATTGCACATATGGGATGAATAATTATTATTATTCAATATGCACCCCAACTAACCCTTATTGCACTAGGAACATATATTATAATAACATCCGCAGCATTCTTAACCATAAAAATGTCCCACACCACTAAAATTAATACACTCGCAACAACCTGATCAAAAAACCCAACTCTCACAGCAACAACTGCTCTAGTATTATTATCTCTAGGAGGATTACCCCCACTAACAGGCTTCCTACCAAAATGATTAATTTTACAAGAACTCACAAAACAAGACCTACCCCTTATTGCCACAATCATAGCCCTCACCGCACTAATTAGTCTTTACTTCTACCTACGATTATGTTATACAATAACACTAACCATCTCCCCCAACACAACCAATTCAATCACCCCATGACGAACCCAAACAACCCAAATCTCTATACCATTAGCCCTATTCACCACAACTGCCTTAGGTTTATTACCAGTAACCCCAATAATTATGACACTAACCACCTAGGAACTTAGGATAACATTAGACCAAAAGCCTTCAAAGCTTTAAGTAGAAGTGAAAATCTTCTAGTCCCTGATAAGACCTACAAGAAATTAACTTGCATCTCCTGATTGCAAATCAGACATTTTTATTAAACTAAAGCCTTACTAGATGGGAAGGCCTCGATCCTACAAACTCTTAGTTAACAGCTAAACGCTCAAACCAGCGAGCATCCATCTACTTTTCCCGCCGTCTGGCCGAGCAAGGCGGGAAAAGCCCCGGCAGACCGTTAATCTGCGTCTTTGGATTTGCAATCCAATATGTTCTTCACCACAAGGCTCTGATAGGGAGAGGATTTAAACCTCTGTCTTCGGGGCTACAACCCACCGCCTAAACGCTCGGCCACCCTACCTGTGGCAATCACGCGCTGATTCTTCTCTACTAACCACAAAGACATTGGTACCCTTTATCTTGTATTTGGTGCCTGAGCCGGAATAGTAGGAACCGCCTTAAGCCTTCTTATCCGGGCTGAACTAAGCCAACCCGGATCGCTTTTAGGTGATGACCAAATTTACAATGTTATTGTTACTGCCCATGCCTTTGTAATAATTTTCTTTATAGTAATGCCCATCCTCATTGGAGGCTTTGGCAATTGACTTGTACCACTAATAATTGGAGCCCCAGATATAGCATTTCCACGAATAAATAATATAAGCTTCTGACTCCTACCACCATCATTTCTTCTTTTATTAGCTTCCTCTGGTGTAGAAGCCGGAGCCGGAACAGGGTGGACAGTATACCCACCACTTGCAGGCAACTTAGCCCATGCAGGGGCATCTGTAGACCTAACAATTTTTTCATTACACCTAGCGGGTGTATCATCAATTTTAGGGGCTATTAACTTTATTACTACAACTGTTAATATGAAACCCCCAGCCATCTCTCAATATCAAACACCTCTGTTTGTATGATCCGTACTTGTAACCGCCGTACTATTACTTCTATCACTACCCGTCCTGGCCGCCGGGATTACAATACTTCTAACAGACCGAAATCTTAATACCACATTCTTTGATCCAGCAGGGGGAGGAGACCCAATTCTTTATCAACACCTATTCTGATTCTTTGGTCACCCAGAAGTATATATTCTTATTTTACCCGGATTTGGTATTATCTCTCATGTAGTAGCCTACTACTCAGGTAAAAAAGAACCATTCGGTTATATAGGAATAGTCTGAGCTATAATAGCAATCGGCCTCCTAGGCTTCATCGTATGAGCCCACCACATGTTTACTGTAGGAATAGACGTAGATACTCGTGCATACTTTACATCTGCAACAATAATTATTGCCATCCCAACAGGTGTAAAAGTATTTAGCTGATTAGCCACACTTCATGGAGGATCAATTAAATGAGAAACTCCAATACTATGAGCCCTTGGTTTTATTTTCTTATTTACGGTGGGAGGACTCACAGGAATTGTTCTATCCAATTCATCACTTGACATTGTACTCCATGACACATATTATGTAGTCGCACACTTCCACTACGTATTATCAATAGGTGCCGTATTTGCTATTATAGCAGCCTTTGTACATTGATTCCCCCTACTAACAGGATATACCCTACACAGTACATGAACAAAAATCCACTTTGGGGTAATATTTATTGGAGTAAATCTTACATTCTTCCCACAACACTTCCTAGGCCTAGCCGGCATACCACGACGATATTCCGACTACCCAGACGCTTATGCACTCTGAAATACAGTGTCATCTATTGGATCACTAATTTCTTTAGTAGCGGTAATTATGTTCCTATTTATTTTATGAGAAGCCTTTGCCGCCAAACGAGAAGTATTATCTGTAGAATTAACTGCAACAAATGTAGAATGACTTCATGGCTGCCCTCCTCCTTACCACACATATGAAGAACCAGCATTCGTCCAGATTCAATCAAATTAACGAGAAAGGGAGGAATTGAACCCCCATAAACTGGTTTCAAGCCAGCCACATAACCACTCTGTCACTTCCTTCTAAAGACATTAGTAAAGTGTAAATTACATCACCTTGTCAAGGTGAGATCGTAGGTTAAATCCCTGCATGTCTTATCTCAAAACTTAATGGCACATCCAACACAACTAGGATTCCAAGACGCGGCATCACCCGTTATAGAAGAACTTCTACATTTCCATGACCATGCATTAATAATCGTAATTCTAATTAGCACCTTAGTACTATATATTATTACTGCAATGGTTTCAACCAAACTCACTAACAAATATATTCTAGACTCTCAAGAAATTGAAATCGTATGAACCATCTTACCCGCCGTTATCTTAGTATTAATTGCTCTACCATCTTTACGCATTTTATACCTTATAGACGAAATCAACGACCCCCACCTGACAATTAAAGCAATAGGACACCAATGATACTGAAGCTATGAGTATACAGACTATGAAAATTTAGGTTTTGACTCTTATATAGTTCCAACCCAAGACCTTACCCCAGGGCAATTCCGACTACTAGAAACTGACCATCGAATAATTGTCCCAATAGAATCTCCAATTCGAGTTCTAGTGTCAGCCGAAGATGTATTACACTCCTGAGCTGTCCCATCCTTAGGTGTAAAAATAGACGCAGTACCAGGACGATTAAACCAAACTGCCTTCATCGCCTCACGACCCGGCTTATTTTATGGACAATGCTCTGAAATCTGCGGCGCCAATCACAGCTTCATACCAATTGTAGTAGAAGCAGTTCCACTAGAACACTTTGAAAACTGATCCTCACTTATACTAGAAGACGCCTCGCTAGGAAGCTAAATACTGGACAAAGCATTGGCCTTTTAAGCCAAAGATTGGTGATTCCCGACCACCCCTAGTGAAATGCCACAATTAAACCCCGGCCCTTGATTCGCAATTTTAATATTCTCTTGGTTAATTTTCTTAACCATTATTCCAACTAAAATTTTAAACCACACCTCACCAAATGAACCAACCCCAGTAAGTGCTGAAAAACACAAAACTGACTCCTGAGATTGACCATGATAGCAAGTTTCTTCGACCAATTCGCAAGCCCGTCTTACCTAGGCATTCCATTAATTGCCATCGCAATTGCACTGCCATGAATCCTTTACCCAACCCCATCATCCCGGTGAATTAATAATCGACTCATCACGCTCCAAGGATGATTTATCAACCGCTTCACAAATCAATTAATACTTCCCCTTAATGTAGGAGGACATAAATGAGCACTTTTACTAGCCTCTTTAATAATCTTTTTAATCACCATTAATATACTAGGTCTACTGCCATATACTTTTACACCAACAACCCAACTATCACTAAATATAGGATTTGCAGTACCACTATGACTCGCCACAGTAATTATTGGTATACGAAATCAACCAACAATTGCACTAGGACACTTGTTACCAGAAGGAACACCCATTCCCCTGATTCCAGTACTTATTATTATCGAAACAATTAGTCTACTTATTCGACCACTAGCCCTGGGGGTACGACTTACAGCCAATTTAACCGCAGGCCATCTATTAATTCAACTTATTGCCACAGCCGTATTTGTTCTTCTACCAATAATACCAACAGTAGCAATCCTAACCGCAACAGTACTCTTCCTACTTACACTACTAGAAGTCGCAGTAGCCATAATTCAAGCCTACGTATTTGTACTTCTCTTAAGCCTATACTTACAAGAAAACGTCTAATGGCCCACCAAGCACATGCCTATCACATAGTTGACCCAAGCCCATGACCCCTAACCGGAGCTATCGCTGCTTTATTAATAACATCCGGCTTAGCAATTTGATTCCACTTCCACTCAACTACACTAATAACCTTAGGATTAATTCTTTTACTTCTCACAATATACCAATGATGACGTGATATCATTCGAGAGGGAACCTTTCAAGGACATCACACACCCCCAGTACAAAAAGGACTCCGATATGGAATAATTTTATTTATTACCTCTGAAGTATTCTTTTTCCTCGGATTCTTCTGAGCCTTCTACCACTCAAGCCTCGCACCCACACCAGAATTAGGAGGATGCTGACCCCCAACAGGAATTACCCCATTAGACCCCTTTGAAGTGCCACTCCTTAACACAGCCGTACTACTAGCATCAGGGGTAACAGTAACATGAGCCCACCATAGTATTATAGAAGGAGAACGAAAACAAGCCATCCAATCCCTAGCACTAACAATCCTGCTTGGACTTTACTTCACCGCCCTCCAAGCCATAGAATATTATGAAGCACCTTTTACAATCGCAGACGGAGTTTATGGCTCAACATTCTTCGTGGCCACAGGATTCCACGGACTACATGTCATTGTTGGATCATCTTTCCTGGCAGTCTGTCTCCTACGACAGATCCAATATCACTTTACATCCGAACACCACTTCGGCTTCGAAGCCGCCGCCTGATACTGACATTTTGTTGACGTAGTATGACTATTCCTCTACGTATCCATCTACTGATGAGGCTCATAATCTTTCTAGTATTAAAGTTAGTATGAGTGACTTCCAATCACACAGTCTTGGTTAAACCCCAAGGAAAGATAATGAATTTAATCTTAACCATTTTAATTATTACAGTAGCCCTATCCTCAATCCTAGCAATTGTATCATTTTGATTACCACAAATAAACCCAGACGCAGAAAAACTATCTCCATACGAGTGTGGTTTTGACCCACTAGGATCTGCTCGACTACCATTCTCCCTACGATTCTTCTTAGTAGCAATCCTATTTCTCCTATTTGATCTAGAAATTGCCCTTCTACTCCCCCTACCATGAGGAGACCAACTTCACAACCCCACCGGAACATTCTTCTGAGCCACAACAGTCTTAATTTTATTAACCCTAGGATTAATTTATGAATGAACCCAGGGCGGCCTAGAATGAGCAGAATAGGGAGTTAGTCCAAAACAAGACCTCTGATTTCGGCTCAGAAAATCGTGGTTTAATTCCACGGCCCCCTTATGACACCCGTACATTTTAGCTTCAGCTCAGCATTTATTCTAGGACTTATAGGACTAGCATTTCACCGTACACACCTACTCTCTGCACTTTTATGCCTAGAGGGTATAATATTATCACTATTTATTGCACTAGCTTTATGAGCTCTACAATTTGAATCTACAGGATTCTCAACAGCCCCTATATTACTCTTAGCTTTCTCCGCCTGTGAAGCTAGTACAGGACTAGCACTGCTAGTCGCCACAGCCCGAACCCACGGTACTGACCGCCTACAAAACCTCAACCTACTACAATGCTAAAAGTATTAATTCCCACAATTATGCTATTCCCAACAATTTGAATAACCTCTCCTAAATGACTGTGAACAACCACCACAGCCCACAGCCTATTAATTGCCATTATTAGTCTAACATGATTAAAATGAACATCAGAAACTGGATGAACTTCTTTAAACCCATATATAGCCACAGACCCATTATCAACCCCCCTATTAGTATTAACTTGTTGACTGCTCCCATTAATAATCTTAGCCAGCCAAAATCACATTAATCCAGAACCTATCAGCCGACAACGCTTATACATCACACTCCTCGCCTCACTACAAACATTCCTAATTATAGCATTTAGTGCCACAGAAATCATCATATTTTACATTATATTTGAAGCCACACTCATCCCAACCCTAATTATTATTACCCGATGAGGAAACCAAACTGAGCGATTAAACGCAGGAACCTACTTTCTATTCTACACCTTAGCAGGATCTCTTCCACTACTAGTTGCCTTACTACTTCTACAACAATCTACAGGAACATTATCAATACTAGTATTACAATACTCACAACCACTTCAACTAAATTCATGAGGCCACATATTCTGATGAGCGGGTTGTCTTATTGCATTCCTAGTTAAAATACCTTTATATGGAGTACATCTATGGCTACCAAAAGCACACGTAGAAGCCCCAGTAGCAGGATCCATGGTGCTTGCAGCAGTCCTCCTAAAACTAGGAGGATATGGCATAATACGCATAATAATTATACTAGACCCACTTTCAAAAGAACTAATTTACCCATTTATTATCTTGGCCTTGTGAGGCATTATTATAACGGGCTCAATCTGCTTACGACAAACAGACTTAAAGTCACTAATTGCTTATTCATCTGTAAGCCACATAGGCCTAGTAGCAGGAGGAATTTTAATCCAAACCCCATGAGGGTTTTCAGGAGCAATTATTTTAATAATTGCCCACGGCCTAGTATCATCAGCACTGTTCTGCTTAGCCAATACAGCATATGAACGAACCCACAGCCGAACAATAATCCTTGCCCGAGGACTACAAGTAATCTTTCCATTAACAGCCGTCTGATGATTCATTGCCAACCTAGCAAATCTAGCACTTCCGCCCCTACCAAATCTTATAGGGGAACTCATAATTATTACCACACTATTTAATTGATCCCCATGAACAATTTTACTCACAGGACTAGGAACACTAATTACAGCCGGTTACTCCTTGTATATATTCCTAATATCACAACGAGGCCCAACACCAAATCATATTACAGGGCTACAGCCATTCCACACCCGAGAACACCTACTAATAACACTACACCTAATCCCTGTCCTCCTCCTAGTAACAAAACCAGAACTCATATGAGGATGATGCTACTGTAAGTATAGTTTAACCAAAATATTAGATTGTGATTCTAAAGATAGGAGTTAAAATCCCCTTACTCACCAAGGAAGTACAGAAAATAGTAAGCACTGCTAATCCTTACATACCAGGGTTAAAATCCGTGGCTTCCTTGCGCTTTTAAAGGATAACAGCTCATCCATTGGTCTTAGGAACCAAAAACTCTTGGTGCAAATCCAAGTAAAAGCTAAAAATGGCACTAATTATACACTCATCACTCCTCCTAATCTTCTTCATCCTAATATACCCCCTACTTACTACACTAAACCCCAACCAACAAGAATCCAAACTAGCAGAAATAGCTAAAACCGCAGTTAGCTCCGCATTCTTTATTAGCCTACTGCCACTAATAATTTTCCTAAACCTAAAAACAGAAGGCATCATCACAAACTGACACTGAATAAACACCCAAACATTTGACATTAACATTAGCTTCAAATTTGATCACTATTCATTAATTTTTGTCCCAATTGCCCTATACGTCACATGATCAATTTTAGAGTTTGCTCTATGATATATACACTCCGACCCCTATATTAACCGCTTCTTTAAATATCTACTTACATTCCTAGTAGCCATAATTATTTTAGTTACAGCCAACAACATATTTCAACTATTTATTGGCTGAGAAGGAGTAGGAATTATATCATTTCTACTCATCGGATGATGACACGGACGGGCAGACGCCAATACCGCAGCCCTTCAAGCCGTCATCTACAACCGTGTAGGAGATATCGGACTAATTATATCTATGGCCTGATTTGCAATAAACCTCAACTCCTGAGAAATTCAACAAATATTTACCCTATCAAAAGATTTTGATTTAACTATTCCCTTAATAGGGTTAGCCCTAGCAGCCACAGGAAAATCAGCCCAATTTGGCCTACACCCATGACTACCCTCCGCCATAGAAGGTCCCACGCCAGTATCCGCCCTACTCCACTCAAGCACCATAGTTGTTGCAGGAATTTTCCTATTAATTCGCCTACACCCCTTAATAGAAAATAATCAACTAGCCCTAACAATCTGCCTCTGCCTAGGAGCATTAACCTCGCTATTTACAGCTACCTGTGCCCTCACCCAAAACGATATCAAAAAAATCGTAGCCTTCTCAACATCAAGCCAGCTCGGACTAATAATAGTTACAATTGGATTAAATCAACCACAACTAGCATTTCTCCACATCTGCACCCATGCCTTTTTTAAAGCAATACTATTCCTATGCTCAGGGTCTTTCATTCACAGCTTAAATGATGAACAAGATATCCGAAAAATAGGGGGCTTATTCAACATTATACCTGCCACCTCAACTTACTTCATAATTGGCAGCCTGGCCCTCACAGGAACCCCATTCCTAGCAGGCTTCTTTTCAAAGGACGCAATTATTGAAGCCCTAAACACCTCCTACCTAAACGCCTGAGCCCTAGTCCTAACACTAATTGCCACATCATTCACCGCAGTCTACAGCTTCCGACTCGTATACTTTGTAGTTATAGGAACCCCACGATTCCTACCTCTATCCCCAATTAACGAAAACAACTTATTAGTAATTAACCCAATTAAACGACTAGCCTGAGGAAGCATTATTGCAGGATTTATTATTACACACAACTTCCTACCCATAAAAACACCAATTATAACAATACCAACAACCCTAAAAATAGCAGCTCTGCTAGTAACTATTACAGGATTACTAATTGCCATAGACCTAGCAAACGCAACCAGTAAACAAGTAAAAATTACCCCAATAACATCCCCCCACCACTTCTCCAACATATTAGGATTCTTTCCAGCAATTACCCACCGACTCCTACCGAAACTCAAACTTACCATAGGACAATCTGCCGCCACCCAATTTGACAAAACATGACTCGAAACAGTTGGACCTAAAGGCCTAGCCCTAACTCAAACAGTCATAGCAAAAATTACAAATGACATTACACGAGGCATAATCAAAACCTATTTAACCATCTTTTTACTAACCCTAATCCTTGCGACTATTCCAATCCTAGTCTAAACTGCCCGAAGAGTCCCACGACTTAACCCACGAGTAAGCTCCAACACAACCAATAAAGTTAAAAGCAACACTCAAGCACAAATTACCAACATCCCCCCACCAGATGAATATATAACAGCCACCCCACTAATATCGCCTCGCAAAACGGAAAACTCCTTTAACCCATCCACAACAATTCAAGAACCCTCATATCAACCCCCTCAAAAAACCCCCGCCACTAAGCCCACTCCAAGCAAATAAACTAGTACATACCCCAGCACAGAACGACTACCCCAAGCCTCCGGAAATGGCTCAGCAGCTAATGCCGCTGAATAAGCAAAAACCACAAGCATTCCACCCAAATAAATCAAAAACAAAACTAATGATAAAAAAGAACCCCCATGACCAACCAAAACCCCACATCCAACCCCGGCCGCAACCACCAACCCAAGAGCGGCAAAATAAGGCGTAGGATTAGAAGCAACAGCAACTAAACCCACAACCAAAGCTACTAGTAATAAAAACATAAAATAGGTCATAATTCTTGCTCAGACTTTAACCGAGACCAATGACTTGAAGAACCACCGTTGTTATTCAACTACAAGAACCATTAATGGCAAGCCTACGAAAGACACATCCCCTTATTAAAATCGCCAACGACGCACTAGTTGATCTACCAGCACCATCCAATATCTCCGCATGATGAAATTTTGGATCTCTACTAGGACTATGCTTAATTACCCAAATTTTAACCGGATTATTCCTAGCAATACACTACACCTCTGATATCTCAACTGCATTCTCATCAGTAACCCATATTTGCCGAGACGTAAATTACGGCTGATTAATCCGTAATATACACGCAAACGGAGCATCTTTCTTCTTCATCTGTATTTATATACACATCGCCCGAGGTCTATATTATGGCTCATACCTCTACAAAGAAACCTGAAATATTGGTGTAGTCCTATTATTACTTGTTATAATAACAGCATTCGTCGGCTATGTCCTACCATGGGGTCAAATATCCTTCTGAGGTGCCACAGTAATTACAAATCTATTATCTGCCGTACCCTACATAGGAGATGCACTAGTACAATGAATTTGAGGCGGTTTCTCAGTAGATAATGCAACACTTACACGATTCTTTGCATTCCATTTCCTACTACCATTTATTATTGCCGCCGCAACCATCATTCACCTTTTGTTTTTACACGAAACGGGATCTAATAATCCAATTGGGTTAAACTCAGACGCAGATAAAATCTCTTTCCACCCATACTTCACATATAAAGACCTCCTTGGGTTCGTAATTATACTTCTAGCTCTTACTCTCCTAGCCCTATTTTCCCCAAACCTTCTAGGAGACCCAGAAAACTTCACACCCGCAAACCCCCTAGTTACCCCTCCACATATTAAACCAGAGTGATATTTCTTATTTGCTTACGCCATCCTACGATCAATTCCAAACAAACTAGGAGGGGTTCTTGCACTACTATTTTCAATTCTAGTATTAATAGTAGTACCATTATTACACACCTCTAAACAACGAGGATTAACATTCCGCCCAATTACCCAATTTTTATTCTGAACTTTAGTAGCAGACATGGCTATTTTAACATGAATTGGGGGTATACCAGTAGAACACCCATTTATTATTATTGGACAAATTGCATCAGTACTATACTTTGCACTATTTCTCATCTTTATTCCACTAGCAGGGTGAGTAGAAAACAAAGCATTAAAATGAGCTTGCCCTAGTAGCTTAGCCTAAAAGCATCGGTCTTGTAATCCGAAGATCGGAGGTTAAATTCCTCCCTAGCGCCCAGAAAAAGGAGATTTTAACTCCCACCCCTGGCTCCCAAAGCCAGAATTCTAAATTAAACTATTCTCTGGAATATACCACTCAGTGGTTTAAATGTAATATATATGTATATTACAGCAATGTACTCATACATCTATGTATTATCACCAGCGCATTATTTTAACCATAAAGCAAGTACTAATATATAAGCTTTACCATAAAGCATAATATTAAACCTCAGAAACCCTTTATATTAACCCGGGAAATAGATTATTCCCTAATCGTATGACCTCAGATTTTTCCTTGAAATAAACAACTAACATCTTATAAGTAATAATTAATGTAGTAAGAGACCACCAACCAGTTTATATTAAGGCATATCATGCATGATAGAATCAGGGACAATAATTGTGGGGGTTGCACAACTTGAACTATTACTGGCATCTGGTTCCTATTTCAGGTACACAATTGTAATAATCCCCCATTCGGATAACTATACTGGCATCTGATTAATGGTGTAGTACATATGTTTCATTACCCAACATGCTGAGCATTCTCTTATATGCATAGGGTATTTTTTTTCTGGTTTCTTTTCACCTTGCATTTCAGAGTGCAAATACAATTAACAATTAAGGTGGAACATATCCCTTGCCCGCCCAATATAAGTGAAATGTTAAAGGACATAACTTAAGAATTACATTCTTGTAAGTCAAGTGCATACACACTTATCTCTTGTTCAACTACTCCTGTTATCAACGCCCCCTTTGGTTTTTGCGCGACAAACCCCCCTACCCCCCTACGCCCAGTGAATCCTGTTTTCCTTGTCAAACCCCTAAACCAAGGAGGACCCTAGAACGTATTAGGCCTTGAATTGAAATGTGAACTGGCCATCCCATTATATATATATATATATATATATATATGCACCAATTTTTATACTTCCAACCAACATAACAAAACCCAACAGCACCTACAAAAAAATCTACAAAAATACTCGGCACTAAATATCCTATTACACAAACCA